TTATATTTGTCGAGAAGTGCAAAATCGTATGTATACGATCCTCGTTGTGTATCTTGATTAATTGGATAGTTCCTTTGTGGATTCCTATACGAAGGTTTTGTAGATGTGTCTCCGAGTATTCCTTGATCATTTCCTCCAAGAGAAGGGTTTCCTCTAATTCTATGAATTTTTCTAGAATACCCTTTTCTTGAATATCATTCAAAACATTTTCAGATTGCCTAGTATTCCACCAATTAGTAATCCAAGATTCCAGACTTTTATTAAATGAGAGAGAAATCCACCAGGGCAAAAATACTAGAGATGCAAGATATAAAAGAGGAGTGAATGCTTTCTTTTTTGCCATTTTTTCATTTCATCTGTTAATTTTTAATGAACCCGCCTCATTAGTCGACTCTATGCGATCCAATATTTCGAAAATTTTTCACTGACTACTTAGAGTCCGGAATAAAAAAAATGGAGGGAAGTTTCTATATTTCAAAATGGTTTGCTATATGATATATAACATGAATCCCTTATTTCGATTTGTTCTTTGTTTTGTTTGTTATTAAATTGAGTTGTATAGATTTCCATACACATAAAAGACTACAAAAAGAGTTTTTTATGGTTGTTCCGTATACGTCTTCTTTAACTCGAATGAGTGTTCTGAAGAAACTTCAGTTAAGTTATGTTATAGAAAAGGGGGATTCTTTAGTTTTTCCTTCCTGCTGAGAAAGCATTCATTCTTTTCAGCTCATTTCTCAAAATACTTCAATCGGTACACGCAAGAAATAGGCCAATTCGGCAGCTTTTTGTTCAATTTCCCGTGGAGTAATATTCTCATCAGTACGAGTCAAGGGAATGACCCCCTGGCCTCTGATGTCCATATAAAGGACACGACGAGCATAAATACCCTCTTTAACTTCTATTCTGATGGACTGAATATCTTTTATAAGGAATCGGAGGAAGATGCGACGGTTTTTTCCAGGAAATCCCCAACGAAAAATACACACTATTCCTTCTTTTCTATCGAATCGATCATAACCGCCCCCTACATTCCACGAAATTGTGCACCACAAATAGGAGCTAATAAAGAGACCTGCGATCCCATAGAAATACATCACGATCCCTTGTGGAAAAAAAAGGATTTGCTGAGACGGAAATAAAGATATCAAGTTTCTACCAAGATAACTGGAAGTTCCGACCAATAAGAATCCTAATGAACCTAAGAAAAGGATAACGGCCCAGCAGAAATTACTTGTTTTTCGAGACCCCGTTATAGGTTCTATCCATATATGTTCTGATCGACAACTCATGCTTGATCCGGTTTCGTTTTATTGGAATTGAGAGAATACCCCAGACTTTACTCTTTTTGTTTCCGAAGTAACTCTCATCAACTAGTACTAGTTTGCTGTGAACCTTTAGGAGTAATTCATCAAATTGGTTCGATCTAAAATAATAACATACCCTTCGTATGATCCCATCGATATAGATAGACCTACTTTACATTTCAGCCATCCAGCGATCCTGATCTATTTTCAAATAGATAGAATTCCTTTACCCAGATATAATCTTTCTGCAGGCATAAGAGCCTTTCCTTTATGTTCGGCGGAAGCCGCATGTTATACCATATTCCACTAAATAGATATATGTGTTATGATACAAGTCTAAGTTTTGAAAAAAAAAAAGATGGGAGTTGGGCCCGTCGGATCTAAACAGCCTTGTTTTTTTGAACATGAAGAGATAAAGAAGCCATTGCCATTGCCGGAAATACTAGGCCTACTAAAGGCACCAAAACAGAGGGAAAGTCGAAAGTTGTCATAGAATGGATACCTCGATTTACTATTTGTACCTGTTATTATTATTTATTTTATTTTTTTTATAAAGATATCTTATAATAATTATAATTAATAATTGTAATTTTTATTAATGAATATAATATTTATTAAATTCGAATTTTAATTAGTATAGATCTAAGTATATATCTAAATGAGTATATAATGGACTTATTCATCTTTCTACATGAAAGATATGTAAAAGATATGTATGATAATCGCCTTTATTATTTTCTTCGTCTTTTGCTCTTGTCTTCTAATAATTAAAAAAAGAAAAAAATTTCTTACAAATAGTCGAAAGATTCGTTAGAATCCGACCCAAAGGGGATTCTTAATCAAAATGGAAATGGGATTCTCGGGAGATATAGAAAGATACAAAACTCTATATCTATATTTTCTATATTTGAATTATATATACATACGTAAGACGGGAAGAGGAAATTCATTTTATTTTCCCAATTTCACGAAAAGAAGGATTCACTCTTTTATCTTGTTAATAGAGGCTTCTTAACTTCTTAATTAGTTTAATTAGTAATCGGGAATAGAGATAAAAAAGAGTTATCCACAACTTTTGATTCTTTCTACAACTAGATCTTATGTCAACAAAGAAACCCCATTCGTCTTATTTTTACTTGGATTTCGATAAACTAACTACTTGTTTGCTACAAATAAAAATTTGAACTTAATGC